TACCTAACATAATGTATGAAAGGATCTTTGAACAACCATCGGACGGGCGGAAAATCATTAGAACCGACTTCTACAAGAGCTTTTATTTTTCCATAGAAAAAAATGCGTTCAAAAAGAGTTTCAGAAGATGTTGATCGTAAATGATCAAATTGGTTACAAAGAAAAATAAAGATGGATTCGTATTCACATACATAAGAATTATATAGAAACAAGAATAATCTTTGATTCTTTTTTGAAACAATGGAACTTGATTTCTTTGGAGTTGGAGTAATAAGACTACTCCAATTCTGATACTCATAGAGAAGGAAGCGTAATAAATGGAAAAAAGAGGCGTCTTTCAACCAGGAGCGAAGAGTTTGAACAACGATTTCTAGATGGATGGGGTAGGGTATTAGTATATCTGACACATAATTTAAATGTACAAAATTGTCTTCTAAAAACGGAAATAGTGAATGAATTGATCGTAAATTTTGAGATTTGCCTATTTCTTCTTTCCTTTCTAAGGAAGATACTAATCTTAGGGAAAAGGGAATTTCCCCAATAACTGCAAATCCCTCTGATATCATTTGCGAATATAAATTTTTGTTATGCCCCAACAATTGGTTTTGGTTTGAATCATTAGCAGAAATAAGCAAAGGATTCTGTTGAGACATTCGAGTAATTAAACGTTTCACCATTAGTGAACTGGATTTATTATCATAACCAAAATTATCCACCAAAATGAATCTATTTAAAACATGATCATGAGCCAGTGCATAAATATACTCTTGAAAGATAAGCGGATATAGGAAGTCCTGTTTCAAAAATTTATCGAGTTCAAAATATCGTTGAAATTCCCCCATTTGAAATTAGATTTGAACCAAAGATAGGCATAAGATACTTCTTGGATTATCAAATGATACATAGTGCGATACGGTCAAAACAAGGTAGTATAATAATAAAATAATATATACCTCGGAGACAGGTAAGCTCATCAACGGACTCTCTATCCTCTTTTTTTTTCATCTAATAGGTTTATGTTCGTTATAGGATAACAAGATGGTTAGAAATCTTTTATTTTTTAAACCCAATCGCTCTTTTGATTTTGGAAAGAATTATCTTTATCAATATACTGCTTCTTCTACACATTCCTCTCCAATGCATAAAATGCATAATGGAGAATAGCGAGATAGTTAGGATTCATTAAAAAAAAGGATAATCCACTCATAGGAGAAGCCGTTCCCGCATCAGGCACTAATCCATTTTTAACGTCTATCTAATTAGATCGGGTAATCATTCAAAGTTAAGAACAGAAGCCGGTTGCTTTTTTGTTTCCCTATAATTAGAGCCATAGGGCTCTATCCATTTATTCACTCGACCCAACTTTTAATTCATTTTGTTCCGCCCCGATCCAAGCCTTCAAACAAGTCTTTGTACCGATCCGGTAAGAATGCAATATTCTCAGAATTATCTATTGCTACGACATGCTATTTTTTCCATTCATTCCCTTTCAGGATCAGTCGTGGTCTTACAAACTCTACCGATGGTATGGACGAATCCCTTGCTTCATCCAAATGTGTAAACGATACTAGCCGCACTTAAAAGCCGAGTACTCTACCGTTGAGTTAGCAACCCAAAAACCTAAAAACAATTAGGATGTGTAAATGTCAATACAGTAAAAAAAATAGAACTAAATTTGAGTGCCATGCCACAATCAAACCATTTTAAACTAAGAATAAAAAAAGAAATCTCAATTGAACTGAACATAAAAATGAAGAGATCAGATGCAAATATACTAAATTTAAATATAATTAGAATTTAGAATAGATATAAATGTACAAATGGATCAACCTCCCTTTTTTTTTTCACTCCAATAAAAAATTATTGTATCACAGCGAATTCAACGAACCCATCAATTGAATGAAGTAAAATAAAAAACCGAACCTATGGCACGAAAAGATTTATACTTATACACGATCAAATTATATTTGTTTGATACACTGTTGTCAATATAAATGTTACGAAAAGAATACAGTGGTGAAAACGGAAATAAAATAAATTAAATATTAACTCTAAGGACTGGTGTTGGATTGGCACTACATAGATGCAAAAAGGTGTAGTATAGTAGATCAAGGAATAAAAAAGTAGTAAAAAAAATCCGAGTTATTCAATCAATATAAGTTGAGCGAATAAGCAAGTTTGATTCCGTGGTTATTATTATTTGGAAGTAGAGAAAAGCTTATACTCTTTGTATTTCATTATTTTTATTTTGTTTGATTAAAAGGAAGTTCCGTAAAAACCTCTGCCTTCTTTGAAATATCATGAACAGTTCCTGTAGGTTGAGCGCCTTTTTCAAGGAAATATAGAATAGCAGGAACATTTGAATAAGTTTGATTCTTTATCGGATCATAAAAACCAACTTTCCGGAGATCTCTCCCCTCTCTTCGGGATCGAACATCAATTGCAACGATTCGATAGACGGCTCATTGGGATAGATGAAAATACCCCCCCTAGAAACGTATAAGAAGTTTTCTCCTCGTACGGCTCGAGAAAAAAATTCGAGGTTATGTCTATGTATAAAATTAGAATGGCAAATAGATCCATAAAATCATCAAATCAATTAGACTATGATTAAAGATTTTAATTTTTTTCGTTTAGAAATGTAAAACAAAAAATTGTACTCATAACTCAAGTGGGATAACTATCAAATAGCTCACAATCCCTAAGCTATTTCATTTTTTGAGTGGTCTCTAGCCCCCTTCTTGTCTCGTTTAGAATCTGTTTTATTCTTCCGATTTAGTTGTTGAGACAATGAAAAATGGTGTTTCCTTGTTCCAGGATCCTTTATCTTTTGTTTGAATCATTGGGTTTAGACATTACTTCGGTGATCCTTAATCCTTTCAAAATGGCAGCAACATACCTTTTTTGTGATTTCTTTCTATCAAAGAATCATCAGAACGGTTGATTCACGCGTGTTCCACTTTTGATTGAAAAAGTTTTCCCAAGTCCAACAAATTTGACTTTTATTTTAGATTTAGATTTGAAACTTTCTCAAATTGCATCCTTTCAATTTCTATATAGAAGCTATATTTACGAAGTTGTTCAAACTTATTAATTGACACTAACCCTAGACCCTTACCCTTGAGAAATGAATCAATACTTTCTACTCGAGCTCCATCATGTAACTATAATTACCCCTTTTTTACATTACAACCCAAGAAAAAACTGATGGGTTCTAGTCGAGCAGAACAAAGGATGTCGAGTCAAGAGCATTTTTATTCATAATAAAATGGTGGATTATTACATCCACAGCTGATCATGTCCTTCAAGTCGCACGTTGCTTTCTACCACATCGTTTCAAACGAAGTTTTACCATAACATTCCTCTAGTTTGGAACTAGTATTTAATTGATTCAATTATGGAATCGTGAATAGTCATTAGTTCGATCGCTAAATAATAATAAATCTATACTTTTGTCCTTCTATATCTATAATAGAAATAGATATGAATGGGTAGTTAGTTTCTGAAAACGTCTCAGCACTCATTTTTTAATCCCTATAGTTATCAAATAAATGGAAGAACTGTCACTGCAAGTAATTTAATCCCGGATATTCTATAATTGACGATTCCAATTTAAGTGATCATAAGTTTTTTTTCACAAAATACAAACAAAGGCCGTTGTTACGTAAATAGAATGCTAACAAAACAATACATACCATGCATTGTATTTAACTTGAGGTTCCATAAGTTTTCTGTAACCTTTCTAGACCCCCCCAAAAAATCAAATTCAAAAATTTAATAGAATGTATGAATAATCCCTCGCCTCAAATTTTACAACAATTTATAGAACTCTTAGACCCAAACAAAAAATGCCAAAAAACTCGGTGCAAAGAAAACAGATCTGTTACATATGTAATTTACTTGATCGTTTGTTAATGAGATTCAGACGGATACATATATATGTATTTAAATTAAATATTAAAACGAAAATATATAGGATATGGTACCTAAATTAACTTCAATAGGAATAGCAGAGGGATGGGCATAGGCATACAATGAGAGTCTGTCCAACTTTTTTTATTAAAACTAGTTTATTCAAACTAGTGTGGTGTGGGGTCTATGTTCCCATCTGACCTAGATAACAAAACAACTAGATTAAGTAGATTAAGTAGATTAAGTTACATCTCTGTCTCATTCGAACGCAATTCAGTTTGAGAAAAAAATATTCTTCTCTGAATCAGAGAAGAATAAGTAAAAATGATAAACAAGAATCATATTCTAGCCACTACTCCACTCTTAAATTCAAATTAAAGATCTTAAATAGAGTCTTGTTCAAAAAAGCAAGAGTTTTCCGGATATAATGGGTGCTCTGGGACGGAAGGATTCGAACCTCCGAATAGCGGGACCAAAACCCGTTGCCTTACCACTTGGCCACGCCCCATTAAAATTTTAATTCTGCACTAATAAACACTAATATGAGTGTTGGTTATTCGTCAATTCCAATGCAAATACATATCTATGGACTATATTGTTGATAGGATTTTGCTACGTGTAGATATAATATAGAATTAAACTGGACTTGATTGATCATTACATATAATTTAATTAAGATATTGTATTGTATAAACGTATGATTTCTTATATTCTCTTTTTAGAATTGAAGGCTTTTGATTGGGTGAGTGGGTTGAAAGGATTTTTTGGTCTACTTTACTTTCTTCATTATTTTTTGCCTTATATCAGTAAGATATCAATAACTCAATCAAAATACAATTATCTCCAATAAAAAAATCTTTGTTATGCTTAATATTTTTAGTTTGATCGGTATCTGTCTTAACTCTGCCCTTTATTCGAGTAGTTTTTTCTTGGCCAAATTACCCGAGGCCTACTCTTTTTTAAATCCAATTGTCGATTTTATGCCGGTCATACCTTTGCTGTTTTTTCTTTTAGCCTTTGTTTGGCAAGCTGCTGTAAGTTTTCGATGAAATTTTGAATACTGTCCTAGCAAACTTAATTATTTATTTAAGTATTCAAGAAAAAAATTATAACAATTGATAAAATCATATAAGTCTTAGAATATGAACCTTTAGTTGAAACATTGAAATTCTTGAATTGCCGCAATAAATCTTGAATCACCCCATTTCTTCATTATGACCTTTTTCTTTTCTCGTTAAAGATCTTATATAGGATACCCCACAATTAGGTATTGCGGGTATTTAAAAATAAAATGTTTATTTTACTAAAGAAAAACCCTTTCTAAAAACTAAAAAAGTACTTCCTTTCATGGTGTCAAAATATGGTATGTGATATAAAAATGGAGAATCTATTCTCTAAAAAAAAAAAAAAGATCTTGGAGATTGTGTAATGCTTACTCTCAAACTCTTCGTTTACACAGTAGTGATATTCTTTGTTTCTCTCTTCATCTTTGGATTCTTATCTAATGATCCAGGACGTAATCCTGGACGTGAAGAATAAGGATCAAACAATACTTTTCCTTGATCGAACCCTTTTCTTTTTTCTTAAGATTTTATCTATTCGCCACCTTAACCTTAAAAAAAAAAAGGTTCGATCAATTCGAAAGATAACTAAAATATCAAGCGATCCAGGGAAACGGAAAGAGAGGGATTCGAACCCTCGGTACGAATAACTCGTACAACGGATTAGCAATCCGACGCTTTAGTCCACTCAGCCATCTCTCCCAATTGAAAACGGATAATAACTATATTACATGTTACATTACATATAAAGTAAGGATTGAAATTATCTCTTTATCCTTATTAAAATGAAAATCGACTTATATCTTAAAAAGATAGTTTATTCTAATTAATATATCTATTTAATTCTAATTTAATTCTAATAAAAAGAAAAGTTCTATAATTTATCTAATTATATATATATATCACGTTTATCAGCAATTCCAACTCTAAAGTACGGGCTCGAAAGAGAAATTTCTGAAAAAAAAAAAAATACCTCGTTATTTTTGTCCGATAAGGGCTTTTCCATGGCCTGGCCGGGTCAGTACCTAGCCGGGCCTTTTTTTGTTCCACTGAATCATAATCATAGATAATTAGCTGAATTGAAAAATGTTATTGAAGCAACAACAATAAGAAATCTTAAATTAGAAGGAGGATTCTTTCTATTCTTATTTTTTATTATTATTTTTTATGTACTGGACTAGAATAAAAACACTGGATGCTTGCACAATGCATTGCATTTTGATGTTATGACTTAAGTGTTTTTGCTGAGCCGTATCTGTCAAAACTCCTACAGCAAAAGAAAAGTTTTATTTTTTTTTATAAGCACCCGCACCCTTTTCTTAATCGCATTAAGTACCCAACAAAACACGTCAACACTTCATTTTAAATAATTCTTGTCTGATCCTGTATTGATTACATCCGATTCGACAAAAGAGCCATTTATAGATAATAATCGCATTGTAGCGGGTATAGTTTAGTGGTAAAAGTGTGATTCGTTCTATATAACCCCTTACATAGTTAAGGGGTCCTTCGGTTTTCCTCATATTCCGAAAAAAAACTTTATTTCTTAAAAGGATTTAATTCTTTACCTCTCAATGACAGATTCGAGGAAGAATATACATTCTCGTGCTTTTTATATTTTATACAAGGATCAATTAGCAATTGAAAAATTGGATTATGAAATTACGAAACATAATTTTTTTTATTGGATCACTACTTCCAATTGAATGAGTAAAAGGATCTATGGATGAAGAAAGCTTTTTTCTAATCGTAACTAAATCTTCAATTTTAGATTTGTTTTTTGTTTAGAGAGGGGAGATTGAAGCAAAATAGCTATTAAACGATGGCTTTGGTTTACTAGAGACATCGCTATATTGTTTAGCTCGGTGGAAAGAAAATTCTTTTCCTCAGGATTCGTTCAAATAGAAATAGAGAACGAAGTAACTAGAAAGGGTGTTATAATCCTCCTCTTCTATAGGGATCATCTAGAAAGCGAGTAGTTTTAAATGTATTCAGACAGTAAAGGCTGACATAGATGTTATGGGTCAATTTTTTTATCATTTACGTCTTAAATCGGGGAAATTATCCATCTACCATAAAGGAGCCGAATGAAATAAAAGTTTCATGTTCGGTTTTGAATTAGAGACGTTAAAAATGATGAATCGACGTCGACTATAACCCCTAGCCTTCCAAGCTAACGATGCGGGTTCGATTCCCGCTACCCGCTTTCTCTTTTTATTATTTTAAAAATGAAATTAATAATTTCATCTTAATCTATCATTGAATTGAATACGCAATTGCCGAAATACAATCCGCTATTTTTTTTTTTACGAACAAGAGATCCGAAGTAAAAAATACAAAAACAAATAGAAATGAAAGGCGTCCATTGTCTAATGGATAGGACATAGGTCTTCTAAACCTTTGGTATAGGTTCAAATCCTATTGGACGCAATTTTTTTCCATATAATATATATAATATATATTTTTTGAATTTCTATATTTCTATGTCAAGAAAGATATTTTTAATAATTTTCATTGAATCCGAGAT